TATTTAAAAACAAAAATGTTTCTTTAATATCTTCAATATTACGCTCTAATTTATAAGCTATTTAAATTATTAAATAAAAATTAACAATAAAATAATTCATAAAAAAAAACTTAATATAAAACTCTTTAAATTATTATTTTGAAAAATATAATAATATTGAGATAAATTTTTTATATTTAAATAAATAATCTGACCGCCAAAATATTCAGATCAACCATGGTCTATAATCTTTATTATTTTTATACCTGTTATTAAAGGATAATTTATTAATCCATAAGTAGAAATAATAGGCATATATCATATTGAACCAAAAAATGAAACTATAAATAAATTTCTTAAAGATTTATTAAAAAATATTAAATTTCTTTTATTAGAAATTAAATAACCTATTAAACCCCCCAAAATACAAATATTTAATACAAAAATTTTTAAAAAAAAAGGCAAACAAATCATATAAGGAATAGGAAAAATTAATCAACTAAGAACTCTTCCTATCACAACAGACATAATTATTAAAAATAATATTCTTTTTAATATAACTCAACCCTCATCATTTAAAGGATGATTAGAAAAAGAATTAAAACTTGTTGTTATTGTATAATAAACCAACCGAAAAGAATAACTTACAGTCAACCCTGTAGAAAAAAAAAAAAAAAAAAAAGAAAGCATATTTAAGTGAGATAATATAACTAACTCTAAAATTATATCCTTTGAATAAAACCCTGCTAAAAAAGGCATCCCACATAAGGCTAAGTTAGCAATATTAAAACAAGAAGAAGTTAAAGGCATAGTCAAACATAAATTTCCTATTGACCGAATATCTTGAGAATTTATTATATTATGAATAATAGAACCAGCACATAAAAATAAAAGAGCCTTAAATAAAGCATGACTTAAAAGATGAAAAAAACCTAAATCTGCGTATCCCATAGACAAAATTCTTATTATTAAACCTAATTGTCTTAAAGTAGATAAAGCAATAATTTTTTTTAAATCAAACTCAAAATTAGCACCTAAACCAGATATAAATATTGTTAAGCCAGAAATTAACAATAAAAAATTTCTTATTAATGATCCTCTGATTAATAAATTAAAACGAATTAATAAATAAACCCCTGCAGTAACTAAAGTAGAAGAATGGACTAAAGCAGAAACAGGAGTTGGAGCTGCTATAGCAGCTGGCAATCAAGAAGAAAAAGGAATTTGAGCACTTTTTGTTATTGCAGCTAAAATAACTAACCCTCCAATAATTTTTATTTCTAAATCAAATTTGTAAAATTCTAAATAAAAAATATAATTTCATCTTCCATAATTTAATATTCATGCAATAGCTATTAATAAAGCAACATCTCCAACACGATTAGAAAGAGCTGTTAATATACCGGCATTAAAAGATTTTACATTTTGAAAATAAATAACTAAACAATAAGAAACAAGACCTAGCCCATCTCAACCTAACAAAATACTAATTAAATTAGGGCTAATAATTAATAATATTATTGAAACAATAAATATTAAAATTAAAATAATAAACCGATTAATATTATTATCTTCAAATATATATTCTTTTCTATAAAAAATTACTAAAGAGGAAATTAATAAAACAAAAGATATAAATAATAAACTTATTCAATCAAATAAAAAAGTTATTACAATTGAACAAGAGTTAACACTAACAATATCAAATTCAATAAAATAAACTAAATTAAAAAATAAAAAATTTAAACTTAAAAAAAATAACGATAAACTAATTAAAAATAAAACGAAAAATCTAATTAAACAAATAGAAATTATATTCACTATCTAAAATGAATAATTCATATCTTTGACTCCACAAATCAATATTTTTATAAACTATTTAAATACAAAAATAAAAAACATCTTTCACTTTTTAAAATTAATAGATTTAATGGAAATCAATGTAAAAATAATAATAAATATTCTCGATTAACCCCACCAGAATAAGAAAATATTATATTATTAAATTTACCATGTTGACTAAAAGAATATAAATATAAGGTATAAGCAGCTCTAAAAAAAGATAATAAAGAGAGACCTACTATAGAAAACCATGATCAAGAAATAACTCTATTTAATAAACTAATTTCCCCTAATAAATTTAACGTAGGAGGACAAGCTATATTAGCAGAACATAATAAAAACCACCATAAAGTTATTCTTGGTATTAATGTTATTAATCCTTTATTAATTAATAGGCTTCGACTCCCTAAACGTTCATAAGAAATATTTGCTAAACAAAATAAACCTGAAGAACACAAACCATGAGCAATTATTAACGAATAAGAACCAGATAATCCCCATAAAAATATTGTTATTAAACCTCTCAACACAATTCCTATATGAGCAATAGAAGAATAAGCAATTAAAGACTTTAAATCTATTTGACGTAAACAAATAAATCTAACTAAAACCCCGCCTAAAATTCTAATACTAATAAAATAAAAATTATATTTAACCCCTAATAAAGTTAAAAAACTAAAAACACGAATTAACCCATATCCCCCTAGTTTTAATAAAATACCAGCTAAAATTATAGAACCAGAAACAGGAGCTTCTACATGAGCTTTAGGAAGTCATAAATGAACTAAAAATATAGGTATTTTAACTAAAAAAGCTAAAATTATACATAAATATAAAAAAAAATTATTATAATCATTTAATAAAAATATAAACAATAAAGAATTATTAATATAATAAAAGTAAAAAATTCCTAACAATATTGGTAAAGAAGCTAATAAAGTATAAAATAATAAATAAACCCCAGACTGTAGCCGTTCAGGTTGATATCCTCACCCAATAATTAAAAATAAAGTAGGAATTAATCTAGACTCAAAAAATAAATAAAAATTAAATAAAGAAATTCTAGAAAAAGTTAAAATTAATAAAAGCAATAAAATTAAAATCATAAATAAAAATAAATTTTCATAATTTTTATTAAAATAAATTAACTCTCTTGCTATTAATATTAAACCACAAATTCAAATTCTTAACAAAATTAAACCAAAAGAAATTATATCACAGCCAAAATAATATCTAATATTTATTCAATAATTTCTATAATAATTTAAAAAAATAAATATAAAACCAATTAAAAATAAACAATTTTGAACCATTCAAAATACTTTATTTAATAAACATAAAGGAATTAAAAAAATAATAAAAAATAAAAATTTTAACATAATAAAACATTAAAGGATTGGAAATAATTATTCCCATGTGTACGAATTATAGAAACTAAAATAGATAAACCTAAAGCTCCCTCACATACTCTAAAAGTCAAAAAAACTATTAAAAAATAAAACTCAAACTTAAAAACTATTAAAAAAATAAATAAAATTAAAAACAAACTTAAAACAATAAACTCCAAACTTAATAATATAATTAATAAATGTTTACGATTAGAAATAAAAACAAATATACCAAATATAAATATAATAATAGATAAAATTAAATTAATATTTAACATTAGTTTTAATAATTTAATAAAAAATATTGGTCTTGTAAATCAATTATAAGACCCATGTCTTTTAAAACTAATCAAGAAAAAAGAAAAATCTTTATCTTTAATCTCCAAAATTAATATTTTAATAAACTATTTCTTGATTTATTGCACAATTAATTATTAACTTTTTTATTTTAACTATAAGATTATTATTTAACCAAATAAAACACCCTTTATCATTAGGATTTATTTTATTAATCCAAACAATATTAATTACTTTAACAACAGGATTAAATTCTAAAACTTTTTGATTTTCTTATATATTATTTTTAGTATTTTTAGGTGGTATATTAGTAATATTTATTTATGTTGTATCATTATCATCTAATGAAATATTTATTTTATCAAATAAATTAATCTTATTTATGTTAATTTCAACAATTTTAATTATTTTTATAAGAATAATAACAGATATATTTTTTTCTTCAAAAATAATTAACTTAGAAATAAACCCTATTAACGATAATAATTTATTTTTAAAAGAAAATTCTTCTACATTAAATAAAATTTATAATACACCAACTAATTGAACAACAATTATATTAATTTTATACTTATTTTTAACTTTAATTATTACAATTAAAATTACAAATTTTTTTTACGGGCCATTACGAATATCATTTAATTAAACTAATGAATAAACAATTACGAACACACCACCCATTAATTAAAATTTTTAATAATTCATTAATTGATTTACCTTCACCTTCTAGAATCTCTACTTGATGAAATTTTGGATCTTTATTAGGATTATGTTTAGGTATTCAAATTTTAACAGGTTTATTTTTAGCAATACACTATACATGTGATGTAAATACAGCCTTTAATAGAGTAATTCATATTTGTCGAGATGTAAATAATGGATGATTAATCCGAACCTTACATGCTAATGGAGCATCTTTTTTTTTTATTTGTTTATATTTACATATTGGACGAGGAATTTATTATAATTCATTTATTTATAAATCTACTTGAATTGTAGGAGTTTTATTATTTTTTATAACTATAGGAACCGCTTTTATGGGCTATGTATTACCTTGAGGCCAAATATCATTTTGAGGAGCAACAGTAATTACTAATTTATTATCTGCAATTCCCTATTTAGGAACTTACCTTGTTCAATGAATTTGAGGAGGGTTTGCAGTTGATAATGCAACTTTAACTCGATTCTTTACTATTCATTTTCTATTACCTTTTATTATTTCTGCTTTAGTAATAATTCACCTTTTATTTTTACATCAAACAGGATCAAATAACCCATTAGGGTTAAACAGAAATTTAGATAAAATTCCATTCCACCCATATTTTACTTACAAAGATATTACTGGAATTTTTGTATTATTAATAATATTAATTTTATTAACAATTACTAACCCTTATTTATTAGGAGATCCAGATAATTTTATCCCAGCAAATCCATTAATTACACCCCCACATATTCAACCAGAATGATATTTTCTTTTTGCTTATGCTATTTTACGATCTATTCCTAATAAATTAGGGGGAGTAATTGCTCTAATTTTATCTATTTCTATTTTATTTATTATACCTTTTTACCATTTAAGAAAATTCCAAGGAATTCAATTTTACCCAATTAATAAAATTTTATTTTGAATTTTAGTAAGATTAATAATTTTATTAACATGAATTGGAGCAAAACCAGTAGAAACCCCTTATATTTTAACAGGTCAAATTCTTACTGTTTTATATTTTTTATATTATTTTAGTAATCCTTTATTAACTTTATGGTGAGATAATTTATTAAAATAAATTAGTTTATGAACTTGAATAAGTTTATGTTTTGAAAACATAATATAGAAATTTAACTTTCTATAAACTTTACAATAACAACTTATTTAATAATAATTTTATTAAAAATAACAAAAAAAAATAAAAATTTTAAACCCAACAAAAAATATTAAATAATTTAAAGATATAGGTAAAAAAAATTTTCAAGATAAATACATTAATTTATCATATCGAAATCGAGGTAATGCGCCACGCACTCAAATAAATAAAAAACTAATAAAAACTAATTTAAAAAAAAATAAAAAAGAATAAATATCCCCCCCTAAAAATAAAATTCTAAATAATATTCTTATAAATAAAATTCTTGAATACTCAGCTAAAAAAATTAAAGCAAACCCACCTCTTCTGTATTCTACATTAAACCCAGAAACTAATTCAGATTCCCCCTCAGCAAAATCAAATGGAGTTCGATTAGTTTCAGCTAAAGATGATGAAAATCATATTAAAGCTAAAGGAAAATTTAATAATAATATCCACAAATAATTTTGATATTCCATAAATATCAATAAATTAAATCCTTCTACTAAAAAAATAAAGCTTAATAAAATTAATGATAATCTAACTTCATAAGAAATTGTTTGAGCAACTGCACGTAACCCCCCTAATAAAGAATAATTTGAATTAGATGATCACCCAGCAATTATAATTGTATAAACCCCTAAACTTGTACAACAAAGAAAAAACAGTAATCCTAAATTAAAAGAAAATAATTTTAAAAAATAAGGTATTATTATTCAAATTAATAAAGATAAAAATAAAGAAAAAATAGGTGAAAAATAATAAATAAAATAATTAGAAACTAACGGGTAAATTTGTTCCTTAGTAAATAATTTAATTGCATCACAAAAAGGTTGAGGAATACCTATTAATCCTACTTTATTAGGACCTTTACGAATTTGAATATAACCTAATACTTTTCGTTCTAATAAAGTTAAAAAAGCAACCCCTACTAAAACTAAAATAATTAAAAGCAAACTACCTAATAATATTATTAAACCATCTATTATAAACATTTACTATTTGTATTATTTTATATACATATATAAACTCTAAATTTATTACAATTTTCTGCCAAAATAGTAATTAATTTTATTCAATAAATATAAATATAAAAAAATATTTTATAATTGGTCCTTTCGTACTAAAATATAATAAATAATTTAAGATAGAAACCAACCTGGCTCACACCGGTTTGAACTCAGATCATGTAAGAATTTAAAAGTCGAACAGACTTAATAATTAAACTTCTACACCTAATATTATTCTTAATCCAACATCGAGGTCGCAAAAATTTTTATCGATAAGAACTCTAAAAAAAAATTACGCTGTTATCCCTAAGGTAATTTAATCTTTTAATCAATAAAATTGGATCAATTAATCAAAAATAATTGTAAAAATAAAATAAAAGGTTATTAAATTTTATTATCACCCCAACAAAATATTTTTTTAAAAAAAATTAAACAATTTTTAAATAAATTAATTTTATAAAATATAAAACTCTATAGGGTCTTCTCGTCTTTAAAAAAAATTTTAGCTTTTTAACTAAAAAATAAAATTCTATTAAATTTTTAAGAAACAGTTAATATTTCATTCAACCATTCATACAAGCTTTCAATTAAAAAACTAATTATTATGCTACCTTTGTACGGTCAAAATACCGCAGCCTTTAAAATATATTTCAATGGGCAGGTTAGACTTTAAATAAAATACAAAAAGACATGTTTTTGATAAACAGGTGAATATTATAATTGCCGAGTTATTTATAAAAATATTTATAAAAATATTTATAATATATAATTTTTTATACTAATTTTATCATTATTCCTAAATTTTTATTATTAAAATTTACATTTTTATAAATAATTTAAATTTTTAATAAATTAATATTAATAATTTAAAATAAATTATTAAATACTTTTTATTAATAACTAATTCTAAGCTTATATTTATTAATTTTTTTTTAAAAATTATAAAAATTTAATTTAAAGCTTATCCCTTAAAATATTTATAGAATAAAAATTTTATTTAAAAAATTAAATAAAATTATTTATTTTATATAAATTAAATTTATTTCTAAAAAAACTAGATACCATAAAAAACGAATAACGTTTCATTTCCAATATTAAATTTTTAATAATTATGCTACATTATTTAAATTATAATATTAAATCTTTTTAAATCGAGAAAAATAATTATTATTATTTTTTAATTAATAAACCCTGATACACAAGGTACAATAATAATATTTTCTTTTTTATTTTTATTATTTTCATAATATTTCAAATTTCTTTTTCAATAAAAATCATCTATAATTAAAATTATTTTATCTTTAAATAATACAAAAAATATTTTACAAAAAAAAATTATTTTTTTTATAAATATTAATAATTTAACAATTAAATTAATAATTAAAATAAATCAATTTAATTTGAATTGCACAAATTAATTTTCAATGTAAATGAAAAACTTATCTAATTAAGTTTTAAATTGATATTCTAGAAACACCTTCCAGTACATCTACTATGTTACGACTTATCTCATTTTAATAACGAGAGCGACGGGCGATATGTACATATTTTAGAACTATAATCAAATAAATTTAATTATTTATTTTACTAATAAATCCACCTTCATTAATCATTACAAAATCAAATTCGTTTAAATAAATTTATTGTAACTCATTTCTTCTTAAATATAAACTGCACCTTGATCTGACATTATTATTAATTAAAATTTTAGAAAATTTTTAACTTTTTTAAGATATTCTTATGACGACGATATACAAATTTAATAAATTTAAGTAAGATAAAATGAGGATTATCAATTATGAAACAAGTTCCTCTAAAAAGATTAAAATACCGCCAAATTTATTAAGTTTTAAGAACATAACTATTACTACTCTATTTAATTAGATTACATTTTTAATAATAGGGTATCTAATCCTAGTTTATAAAAAAAATTTTTAAGATTAAAAATTTATTGAATATAAAAATTTATTAATTTAAAATTTAACCTAATAAATTAATTTATAATTTATAAATAATATATTTATTTATATAAATATTATCAATTTAACTTAAAATAAAAAAAAATAATTGTATTAATTGTATAACCGCAGTTGCTGGCACAATTTTTACTAATACAAAAAAAAATTACTAATAAAAAATTTCTTTTTTATATTAAAATTAATTACTAAGAATAAATAAATTACATAAATTTTTTAAAAATAAATATAAATAAAATCAAACAAAAATTTAAATGTAAAATAAATTTTAATTAATTTTTTTAAGTTAAAATTAAACTTTATTAAAAATTAAATAAAAATAATTTAAAAATAATAAAATTTAAAATTAATTATATTAAATAATAATATAAAATTAATTTATATTTTTTTTTATATAAAAAATTTTTTGATAATAAATATTTTATATAACTAAAATTTGTAATTCCTCCCAATACAAAATAAAATATAATAAAAATATTAATAAATTTATATCCCCCAATGTAAATTTTAAAACTTTTTCTTAATGCACTTTTTTATTTTATAATAGAAAATTTAAAAATAATTTAAAAATTAATAAAATTAAAAAATTATTTATAAAATAATTTTAATTTAATATACAAATAATTTTAAAATAAAATTAAATTAAATAACTAAAATTTGTAATTCCTCCCAATACAAAATAAAATATAATAAAAATATTAATAAATTTATATCCCCCAATGTAAATTTTAAAACTTTTTCTTAATGCACTTTTTTATTTTATAATAGAAAATTTAAAAATAATTTAAAAATTAATAAAATTAAAAAATTATTTATAAAATAATTTTAATTTAATATACAAATAATTTTAAAATAAAATTAAATTAAATAACTAAAATTTGTAATTCCTCCCAATACAAAATAAAATATAATAAAAATATTAATAAATTTATATCCCCCAATGTAAATTTTAAAACTTTTTCTTAATGCACTTTTTTATTTTATAATAGAAAATTTAAAAATAATTTAAAAATTAATAAAATTAAAAAATTATTTATAAAATAATTTTAATTTAATATACAAATAATTTTAAAATAAAATTAAATTAAATAACTAAAATTTGTAATTCCTCCCAATACAAAATAAAATATAATAAAAATATTAATAAATTTATATCCCCCAATGTAAATTTTAAAACTTTTTCTTAATGCACTTTTTTATTTTATAATAGAAAATTTAAAAATAATTTAAAAATTAATAAAATTAAAAAATTATTTATAAAATAATTTTAATTTAATATACAAATAATTTTAAAATAAAATTAAATTAAATAACTAAAATTTGTAATTCCTCCCAATACAAAATAAAATATAATAAAAATATTAATAAATTTATATCCCCCAATGTAAATTTTAAAACTTTTTCTTAATGCACTTTTTTATTTTATAATAGAAAATTTAAAAATAATTTAAAAATTAATAAAATTAAAAAATTATTTATAAAATAATTTTAATTTAATTTTTAAATATAAATAATTTATTAATTTAATCCCCCATAAACTTCTATAGAAGTTTATTTATTAATTAAAATAATTAATTAAAAAAAAATTTATTTAATTTAAATTATTAAAACTTTTCTTTTTTGCATTTTTTAACTTTTTTTTTAAAAAAAGTTATTTAATAATAATTTTATTATATATATATATATATATGTATATTATATAAATTTTTATATTTATATATATAATTATTATATATATTATATATTTTAAATAAATATATTTTAAATAAATATTTATATTAATATAAATTATATATATATGTATAATATATTTAATTAAATTGTACGATTATCACTACTAAATCATTATATACATCTATTTTCTTTAAACCTGATTTAGGACGGTATGTACTATAAATTACATCTACACTATTATTATTAATTCTTATATATTATTATTATTAAAATATATATATATATATATTAAATATTTATTTTATATATAAATTTATATTTATGAATAATAATAATTATATTAAAGTATAATTTTTATATGTATAATAAAATAAAAAGTAAATAATTAATTTATGTTATTAAATTTTATTTTATCAGTTTTTATATATTAGAAACCATAATTATTTTTATTCATAAAAATAACTAATTTAAAAAAAAATGAATTGCCTGATAAAAGGGCTATCTTGATAGGATATATAATAGAAAGTTATTTCTATTCATTAAATTATAATTAATAGAATTAAACTATTCCTAAAAATATCAAAAATTTTTGTGCCTCTTACACTAAATTATAATAATTATATATATATATTTATTTTTAAAAAAGATAAGCTAAATAAAGCTATTAGGTTCATACCCTAACTATAAAGACCATACTTTTCTTTTTAATGATTAAAAATTCATCAAATTTATTATTTATTAATACTTTAATATTAAGAACAATTATAGTTATTTCTTCAAACTCATGAATTGGGTGTTGAATAGGCTTAGAAATTAATTTACTATCATTTATCCCCCTGATAGTAAATAAAAATAACCTATTATCAACTGAAGCCACTATTAAATACTTTTTAATACAAGCTTTTACATCTTCATTATTATTATTTTCTATTATTTTATTTATAATTTCTTACAATTTTACCTTTGAATTAACTTATTTTAAAAATTTATCTTTTTCAACAATAATTTTTTTTACCTTACTAATTAAAAGAGGCACCGCACCATTTCATTTTTGATTTCCAATTGTTATTGAAGGATTATCATGAATTAATAGATTTATTTTAATAACATGACAAAAAATTGCACCTTTATTAATAATTTCTTACTTTTCATTTATAAATTCATTTTCATTTTTTATTATTATTTCTACAATTATTGGAAGATTAGGAGGACTAAACCAAATTTCTTTACGAAAAATTATAGCATTTTCATCAATTAATCATATCGGATGAATATTAACAGCTATAATATTTAATGAATATTTATGAATTTTTTATTTTATTATTTATTCAATTACTTCATTAACTATCGTATTAATTTTTAATATAAATAAAATTTTTTATTTTAATCAATTATTTTCAATAAATATAAAATCACAAATTTTAAAATTTACATTTTTTATTTCTTTATTATCTTTAGGAGGGTTACCCCCATTTTTAGGATTTTTTCCAAAATGAATAGTTATCCAATCAATAATTGAAATAAATCAATTATTTATTATAATAATTTTAATCTGTACTTCATTATTAACACTTTATTTTTATTTACGAATTTGTTATTCAACTTTTATATTTAACATTATACAACCTAATTGATTAATAAATTATTATTTTAATTATAAAATAATATTTTTATTAATTATATTTCTTATAATTTCTTTAGCAGGGTTAATTCAATTTTTATCTTTAACGTATATTTTTTATTAAAATAAAAAAAAAGATTTTAAGTTAAATAAACTATTAACCTTCAAAGCTAAAATTATAAGAAATTCTTTTAAGTCTTAGTATATTATATTACACCTTTAGAATTGCAGTCTAATATCATTAAATTTTGACTATAAAACTTCTCTTGATTAAAAAGAAAAATTCTTATAAATAAATTTACAATTTATCGCCTATTATCAGCCATTTAATCATTTAATCATTTGTATGAAAACATGATTATTTTCAACAAACCATAAAAATATTGGAACCCTATATTTTATTTTTGGTGCTTGATCAGGAATAGTGGGAACTTCTTTAAGAATATTAATTCGTGCTGAATTAGGCCACCCAGGATCATTAATTGGTGATGATCAAATTTATAATGTTATTGTAACAGCCCATGCTTTTGTAATAATTTTTTTTATAGTAATACCTATTTTAATTGGAGGATTTGGAAATTGACTAGTACCCCTAATATTAGGAGCCCCTGATATAGCTTTCCCTCGTATAAATAATATAAGTTTTTGATTATTACCCCCTTCATTAACACTATTATTATCCAGAAGAATTGTTGACAGTGGAGTAGGAACAGGTTGAACTGTTTATCCCCCCCTATCATCTACTATTGCTCACTCAGGTTCTTCTGTAGATTTAGGTATTTTTTCTCTTCATCTTGCTGGAATCTCTTCTATTTTAGGAGCAGTAAACTTTATTTCTACAATCATTAATATACGTGCCCCAGGTATTTATTTTGAAAAAATACCTCTTTTTGTTTGATCTGTTTTAACAACAGCTATTTTACTACTTTTATCTTTACCAGTATTAGCAGGAGCTATCACAATATTATTAACAGATCGAAATTTAAATACATCATTCTTTGACCCAGCGGGAGGAGGGGATCCTATTTTATATCAACACTTATTTTGATTTTTTGGTCATCCAGAAGTATATATTTTAATTTTACCTGGATTTGGTATAATTTCACATATTATTAGAAGAGAAAGAGGAAAAAAAGAAACATTTGGATCACTAGGAATAATTTATGCAATATTAACAATTGGATTATTAGGATTTATTGTTTGAGCACATCACATATTTACTGTAGGAATAGATGTAGATACTCGAGCTTATTTTACTTCAGCAACTATAATTATTGCTGTTCCTACTGGAATTAAAATTTTTAGATGAATAGCAACTCTTCATGGAACTCAATTTTCTTATTCATCTAATCTACTTTGATCATTAGGATTTGTATTTTTATTTACAATAGGGGGATTAACAGGAGTAATTTTAGCTAATTCATCTATTGATATTGTTTTACACGATACTTATTATGTAGTAGCCCATTTCCATTATGTTTTATCAATAGGAGCTGTTTTTGCAATTATAGCAGGATTTGTATTTTGATACCCTCTATTTACAGGATTATCAATAAATGAATCTATATTAAAAATTCAATTTAGTATAATATTTATTGGTGTAAACATAACATTTTTCCCGCAACATTTTTTAGGATTAGCTGGAATACCTCGACGATATTCTGATTACCCAGATTCTTATACATCATGAAACCTAATTTCCTCTATTGGATCAATAATCTCTTTTATCAGAATTATTTATTTTATTTATATTATCTGAAATAGAATAATTAAAAATTATATAATTATTTTTTCTAATCAATTAAATTCCTCTATTGAATGATTACAAAATATACCTCCAGCAGAACATAGATTTAACGAATTACCCATACTATCTAATTAAATTTTTATTTATATAAATTTAATATGGCAGATTAGTGCAATGAATTTAAGATTCATATATAAAGATGTTTAACTTTTATTAAAAAAAACTAACATAAATGCCAACATGATCAAATTTAAATTTTCAAGATAGAGCATCTCCTTTAATAGAACAACTTATTATATTTCATGATAATTCTCTTTTAATTTTAAATATAATTACTATTTTAGTAATTTATCTTTTAGGAATATTATTTTTTAATACACTTACTAATCGATTCCTTTTATCAGGACAATTAATTGAAATCATTTGAACTATTGTACCAGCTATTGTATTAATATTTATTGCATTACCTTCTCTTCGATTACTATATTTACTAGATGAAATTAATAACCCCTCTATTACTTTAAAAACAATCGGCCATCAATGATATTGAAGATATGAGTATTCAGATTTTAATAATATTGAATTTGATTCTTATATAATTCCTATAAATGAAATATCTCCTTCTAATTTTCGATTAATTGATGTAGATAATCGAATTATTTTACCATTTAATTCACAAATTCGTATAATTGTTTCAGCTGCTGATGTAATTCATTCTTGAACAATTTCCTCATTAGGGGTAAAAGTTGATGGGACACCTGGTCGTTTAAATCAAACTAATTTTATAATTAATCGCCCCGGATTATTTTTTGGACAATGTTCTGAAATCTGTGGAGCTAATCACAGTTTTATACCAATTGTTATCGAAAGAACAAATATAAATTATTTTATTAATTGAATTAAAATATTTTAATTCATTAGATGACTGAAAGTAAGTAATGGTCTCTTAAACCACTTTATAGTAATTAACAACTACTTCTAATGAGAAAAATTAGTTAAATAAATATAACATTAGTTTGTCAAACTAAAATTATTAATTAATTAATATTTTTCTATCCCACAAATAGCCCCTATTAATTGATTAACCTTATTCGTTATATTTACATTAATTTTTATTATTTTTAATATATTAAATTACTTTAATTATTACACAACAAATCCTAATAATATTAATAATAACAACAAAAATAATAAAAACAAATTTATTAATTGAAAATGATAACTAACTTATTTTCTACTTTTGACCCATCAACAAATATTTTTAATATATCATTTAATTGACTAAGAACATTAATTGGAATATCAATAATTCCCTATTTATATTGAATTTTTCCCTCACGATACAATATTGTTTGAAATAATATTTTATTAACATTACATAAAGAATTCAACATTCTATTAGGGGAAAATAAACATAAAGGAAGAACTTTATTACTAATTTCATTATTTTCAATTATCTTATTTAATAATTTTATTGGCCTATTTCCATATATTTTTACTAACACTAGACATTTAATTTTTACTTTATCGTTATCTTTACCATTATGATTAAGTTTTATAATTTATGGTTGATTTAATCATACACAACATATATTTGCTCATTTAGTTCCTCAAGGAACACCTTCAATTTTAATACCTTTTATAGTTTGTATTGAAACAATCAGAAATATAATTCGACCAGGAACTTTAGCTGTACGATTAACAGCTAATATAATTGCAGGACATTTATTATTAACTCTATTAGGAAATACAGGCCCTTCTTTATCAACAATTTTAGTATCAATTGTAATTTTTGTACAAATTATATTATTACTATTAGAATCAGCAGTTGCTATTATTCAATCATATGTATTTGCTGTATTAAGTACACTATATTCTAGAGAAATTAATTAATATGAAAACACAATCTAATCATACATTCCATTTAGTAGATTACAGACCTTGGCCTTTAATTGGATCTATTAGAACTTTAACACTAACCTCTGGATTAGTAAAATGATTCCACCAATATAATATTAACTTATTTTTATTAGGTATTATTATTACTTTATTAACAATATACCAATGATGACGAGATATTTCTCGAGAAAGAACATTCCAAGGTTTACACACACAAACAGTAATAATTGGTTTAAAATGAGGAATAATTTTATTTATTGTTTCAGAAATTTTTTTTTTCATTTCTTTTTTTTGAAGATTTTTTCATAGAAGCTTAACCCCCTCTATTGAACTAGGTATAAATTGACCACCCTTTGGAATCACCCCATTTAATACTTTCCAAATCCCACTATTAAATACAGTAATTTTATTAACTTCAGGATTAACAGTTACATGAGCACACCATAGTTTAATGGAAAGAAATCACTCTCAAACATCTCAAAGATTATTTATTACAATTTTATTAGGAATCTATTTTTCAATCTTACAAGGATATGAATATATTGAAGCACCATTTACTATTGCTGATTCTGTATACGGATCATCTTTTTTTATAGCAACTGGATTTCATGGAATTCATGTATTAATCGGAACAACATTTCTTTTAATTTGTTTAATTCGTCATTTAAACTTTCATTTTTCTAAATACCATCATTTTGGATTTGAAGCAGCCGCTTGATACTGACATTTTGTTGATGTTGTTTGATTATTTTTATATATTTCTATTTACTGATGAGGTAGATAATTATTAAATTTATATAGTATAATTAGTATATATAACTTCCAATTATAAGGTTTAAAAATTTTAATATAAATAATTTTTAATTTAATAATTATATCAACAATTATTATTATACTATCAATAATTATAATATTTATTGCATCTATTATTTCTAAAAAATCTTTTATAGACCGAGAAAAAAGATCCCCCTTTGAATGTGGATTTGACCCTAAAAGTTCTTCTCGAATTCCTTTTTCTTTACGATTTTTTTTAATTACAATTATTTTCTTAATTTTTGACGTAGAAATTGCATTACTTATACCAATAATTATTGTTTTAAACTATTCTAATATTATTATATGGACTTTAACAAGAATATTTTTTATTTTAATTTTATTAATTGGACTTTATCATGAATGAAATATAGGAGCATTAGAATGATCATCCTAAAATAGGAATGTAGTTAAAATCATAACATTTAATTTGCAATTAAAAATTATTAATAAAAACATATAATCTTTCTTAATTTATAATTTAAATATGAAACAAAAATTTGTAATTAGTTTCGACCTAATGTTTGATATTAAATTATCCTTATTTAAAAATTAATTGAAACCAAAAAAGAGGTATATTACTGTTAATAATATTATTGAATAAAATTCCAATTAAGGAAATATGATGTTCAAATAAAAGCTGCTAACTTTTATATTTAATGGTTAAACTCCATTTATATTTCTCATTTATATAGTTTAATTAAAACCTTACATTTTCACTGTAAAATTAAAATAATTTTTTTTATAAATTACAAAAAAAAAATACCTAATAATAATAATAATAGTTTAATTAAATATAATAAAAAAAATTATAAAAACTATAAATATATATATATATATATATTTATATATATATATAA